CCGCTTCCATAGAACAATATCGTGGCAACGTAGACCTAAGTGAAGTGGTCATATTGGATCCTTGGGAACCATCACAAGTACGGCCGACATCTATTTATTTAAACGAGAATGCCGTGTCGTCCAGCGGAGCCTAGAAGAAGATGACTCGCGCAGACAGCTGACTCCTTTTCAATAGAAAAGAATAGCCAAACCAACCCAGCTGGCTGGTCAATCTCAGAAAGAAGATAGGCCGGCAAACCGGAGACGTACGACCACGGTCCCGACCTTACCAGCACCGGGGGTGTACTAATCAATGAACCCCCGAAACCGACTTTCTTTTCTGACAAAATCAACCAAGCCTAACCGGTCACGACATGTTGTTGATATTGATTGAGTTGGAGGGACTTTCGATTACTGAATCCATCCATAAACCTAGACCCCGATAACCTTCGTAACCAAAGTGTCACGACAACATCCAAAGGTCATGGATTCTTAGGGGGGCAAGGAAGAGGCTGTTATGTTAGTTGTAGCGCGCCTTCCCTCTTTATAACACTTCGGAATTTGCATTTCTTATGATGACCTGGTCGAGAGAGTACAATACATCGGTGTAAAAGATTGATCATGCAGTATGAGCCTAAAGGAGTTCCAAGCAACCGAGCCACCAGGTTTGAGAATAAGGTGGGATCCCTGGATCTAGTGGCCAGCGAATCACTGATCAAAAAGCATCTTTTTTTTAGATTCTTCATGGATCTGGTGAATCACTGATCAAAGAGCGAGCTGCCACCAGGTTGAATGATTTGGTGGGATCCACAGATGTAGTGGCTGGTGAACCGCTTCTTCTTCCACGAAGATTCACACAAAACCGAGCTTGGATGGAACTGATGCTACACCTTGGGGCTGCAGTCCCTTCTTCTTAGCACGGATGTCCCTCTTCAATCCCCTGCTCCTACCATTGAAACAGCTAGGGGCTAGTAAGTCCTGCCAATATCAGGGAAAGAATAGCTCCCGAAGGGCTTCCCTCTTTATCTAAGCGACTAATAGGCTTGGGTGGCTAGGGCACATGCTATCGAGGTTACACGCCTGGTCCCGAAACCACATCTGGCAGATGCGATTCCTGGATGTAGTTGGATGTGATTATCGGCGAAAGCATAGAAGGATCTCCTGTCAATAGTCACAGGGAATTACACTATAGCTTTAGGACCTGACCTGTAATAGGTGGTGTAAATGTCCTTATTGATTATAGGATGAAGATGATTCACTCACCAAGAAGACCGTCTACTCGAGCAGTAAGAGTTGATTCAATTGCCAACAGAAGACCGTCTGCGACAACAAGACCATCAGCAGCAGATGATTGAACAGCGGATGCGTTGAGGAGATCAGCCCTAATTGAAGACCCGATACTCTCAACCAAGAACTTCTATATATAACACCAACCGCGGAACAGGAGCATGCGTTACACACGTCGTCAGCTAGCGGGCGCAAGCAGAGTGGGACCTTCTCCGATAGGCTCTTTCATCATAATATTGAAAGCTTCCCCGCCCGATGCTTTGTTAATGTCAGAGTTGATATCAAAAGAAAGACAATAAGAAAGATTCAAGATAAAGACTAGAATAAGGGGCTTTCTTAGAAGAATTCCCACTTGGACTGGTAGTGAGAACCCGATCTCCAGAAGCTAATTGGCAAGGTTCGACTTGACCGGAGCGGATCGCAACTCAAGCACAACTAGAGTTCACTCACCCACGTGCCCAATACTTGATGTGATGACTCTAGCCCCATGTTGGCTTCATTGACGAGTCATGATGCTGCGATATAGGATCAAAATCGACTTTCATTTCACTTAACTCATCAAAGCAAGGAGTGGCTACTAGATAGACAATTAGTTCGAGATATCCGAAAAAGTCAGATTGAAGAGATAAGCAATCAAATTCAGAGTGATGCAGCAGAAGACGTCGTTCATTACCTTATCAGATAGAGCTGTTGGTATCGAAAAGAAAACTACATGAGGCGAGAGGACCCTGAGATTTCCGGGCATCTTCGGATGATGCTTGAACTTCACTGTCTTCTCGAAAGAAAGTTGAGTCATCCAGTTAAAGATAGGAGTGGAGATTGCACTGCAGATGTTGAGGTTGTAGATCAATAGCAGCGGATCCATTTCCCACGTTCATGCCAATTTCACGAAGAAGGTTTGGCATCTATATGCCCCGGCTAGGCAGTATCTCGACTGGTAAGGAGAAAGTACCTCTCCCTCACTCGATCAAGAGAAGCATTCGGCCGTTGTAGTTCAATCGGCTAGGCTTGCCAAAGCCATTGAGGGACCCGCGAAGAAGAGTGATGCGCAAGCAAAAGAGGATCAGCCAGCTCAGATCCACGTGCTATCTAATTGATCCACGCTGAAAGAGAAGATGCCCCCCGGATAAAGGGCTTTCGTCTCCAGCTACAAAGGGCCTTAAGAATGTCCAATTTCAGTCCAAAGGCCCAAGTTTACCCTGTCTGAAGATAGAATCAAAGCCATTAATGAATC